ATGTTAAAAAAATGAATATATTCAACTAATCATAAAGATATTGGGACTCTATACTTTGTTTTTGCTTTATGAGCAGGTATATTAGGCACTTCTCTTAGCTTTCTAATTCGAAGTGAATTATCATCCCCATCTCCATTTATTCAAAATGAACAAATCTATAATACTATCGTAACCGCCCATGCTTTTATCATGATTTTTTTTATAGTCATACCCGCAATAATTGGAGGATTTGGAAATTGACTAGTTCCTCTAATAATTTCAGCTCCAGATATAGCCTTCCCTCGTATAAATAACGCAAGTTTATGACTTTTAGTACCTTCATTAATTCTAATAATCCTCTCATCTTTAAGAGAAAGAGGGGCAGGCACTGGATGAACAGTATATCCTCCTCTATCCAATTACTCTTTTCACCCCAACCCCTCCGTTGACATGGCAATTTTTAGACTTCATATAGCAGGAATCTCTTCTATTATAAGAAGAATTAATTTTATCTCCACAATCATCAACATAAAACCCTCTTCTATAAATTTTTCTCAAATACCTTTATTTGTATGATCAATTCTAATTACAGCAATTCTCTTACTTCTCTCCCTGCCTGTTCTAGCAGGGGCTATTACTATATTATTAACAGATCGTAATTTTAATACCTCCTTCTTCGACCCCTCCGGGGGCGGAGATCCCATCCTCTATCAACACTTATTTTGATTCTTCGGACACCCTGAAGTATATATTTTAATTCTACCTGGATTTGGTTTAATCTCTCACACAATCATTTTTAGAAGAAGAAAAACTCAAACTTTCGGCACTATTAGCATAATCTATGCTATGCTAGCAATTGGAGGACTAGGGTTCATTGTATGAGCCCATCATATATTTACAGTAGGTATAGATATTGACTCCCGAGCATACTTCACTACCGCCACAATAATTATTGCTATCCCAACCGGGATTAAAATTTTTTCATGATTAACTACCTTATACGGTTCCAATATTATTATAAATACCTCTAATCTATGAAACTTAGGATTTATCTTTCTATTCTCTATTGGAGGAGTAACTGGAGTTATTCTAGCTAATTCTTCCTTAGATTTAGTCCTACATGATACCTACTATGTAGTAGCTCACTTTCACTATGTACTCTCCATAGGAGCAGTATTTACTATCATAGCCGGAATTAACCACTGATGACCTCTAATGTTTGATATAAACCTCCTTAATATATTAAATAAAGCTCATTTCTCATTAATATTCTTAGGAGTTAATATAACATTTTTTCCACAACATTTTCTAGGATTAAATGGAATACCTCGCCGCTACTCAAGTTATCCTGACTACTTCTATTTTTGAAATTTTATCTCATCAATAGGAAGTTATATCACCTTAATAAGCCTACTTTTTTTTATCTACAATATATTTTATAGTATATTAAACAAAAACTCCCAATTTAACGCCTCCTTTATTCCTAACGCCTTAGAATGAAACTTTTCTAGAGCACATGAATCCCATACCTTCAATATACCCTGTAAAATATACTTTTAATAAACAAATGCCATTATGAATAGAAACTTATTTCGCTGACGCGAATAGCCCTATAATAGAACAAATAATCTTTTTTTATGATCATACCATAATCATAATAATATCTATTATATCCTTCCTCATATTTTTTATCTTCAACTCTATCTTTAATTCTTCTTTAAATTTTAACCTAAATAACCATCAATTTATAGAAACTATTTGAACTACTATCCCTATACTAATTCTAATCTTCATCGCTATTCCTAGTCTTCGTCTATTATATCTAATAGAGGAAACCTTTAACCCTCTTATCACAATCAAAACCATTGGCCATCAATGATATTGATCTTACGAATTTTCTAATATAAATCTATGCTTTGATTCCTTTATAAAATCATCTACTAACCTTAACACTTTTAAATATTTAGACACGGACTTTCCCCTCGTAATTCCCATAAACTGCCCCTTACGCCTCTTAGTAACCTCTACAGATGTAATTCACTCTTGAACCATTCCTAGCCTCGGTGTTAAAACCGATGCAATCCCTGGTCGCCTCAATCAAATCAACCTCTCTCCTACACGAGCAGGAGTATTTTTCGGCCAATGCTCAGAAATCTGTGGTATAAATCACAGATTTATACCAATTTCTTTATACATCGCCCCTATTACCTCCTTTACCAATTGAACTAAAATTATAAATTCTTCACTATATAGCTTAATTAAAGCATTAGCCTCTTAAGCTATAAGATACTATTAATATGTTTTAGTGAATTCCTCAAATACAACCTATAAACTGACTAACTATCTTCATTATACTCAACTTTGCCCTTATCTATATAACCCCTTTAATATTCTTTACCTTAAATCCCTCCTCAATATCTATACCTCTTCTATCAAATACTCGCTCCAATCAAAAACCTTTTATCCAACTGAAATGATAACCAACCTATTCTCTATATTTGACCCCTCATCTTCTTATTATTTTTCCATAAACTGAATTAGCTTATTCCTAATCTTTATTTTTATCCCCCGGTATATATTTACATTATCCCCACGACCCTTATTTATATATAACCAAATTTCTAATTTCATCCTAACAAGCCTTAAAACTAATATTAAAAAAACCCATCTCAAATCATTAATTATCCTATGAACCATATTTATTTTTATCTCTCTATCTAATATACTAAGCTTATTGCCCTTTTTTTTTAACACCACTAGCCATATTTCTATCTCATTAAATCTAGCTATCCCTCTATGACTCAGCTTAATAATTAAAAGTTGATCTAAAAATACCCAAATAATACTTACTCATTTACTCCCCTCTCACACACCCCTCATCTTATGTCCCTTCATAATCTCAATTGAAATTATTAGTTTATTAATTCGTCCTCTTACATTAGCTATCCGACTCTCCGCAAACATAATTGCCGGTCACCTATTAATAACCCTTCTAAGTTTAATACTAAACCATAACATTTTTTCTTTTACTTCCTCTAGCCTAATTCTATCCATTCTAATTAGTCTAGAATTAGCTGTTGCTCTAATCCAAAGCTTTGTATTTATCACTCTTATATCTCTATACCTCAATGAAACCTTATAATAAAGAACTAAAATCTTAGAACTATTTTGATAGAATAGAATAGCCTACAAGCCTTTATTAATTCTAATAATAAGATAAACTATTTAAACATAAGTTATAGGACTCATAACCCTATCAAGGATTCAACCCTCTTATTAATTAAATACTCATACATTAAACTCATAATTCTCGTACTTAACATCAACTCCATCGTCCTAAGTCTATCAAGCAACTCAATTTTTTATATTTGATTAAGTATAGAAATCAACTTGCTATCTTACATTAGCATATTTCCTAAATTAACTTTTACCGCTACTAACTCAATAATAAACTACTTTATTCCTCAAGCTCTTTCTAGCAATATCTTTCTTCTATCTATAATTATAAACACATATTACAAATCCTCACCAATTACGCCTCTTTTTATTTTTTTTAGCTTATGAATTAAACTGGGTTTCTTCCCCTTCCATAACTGGTATTTTTCTATCTCTAACAATATAAATTGATTCATGTGATTTCTTTTAAACACAAACCAAAAAATTATCCCTTTATGATCTTTATCACTTCTTCTTAACATTTCCCCAATTCTCCTTACCTTTGTTTTCATAAACACCTTATACAGAAGACTTGAAATTTTTAACCAATCCTCTATTCGATGATTAATCAACTCATCCTCTTTAAATCATATAAGATGAGTTGTCGTCTCTTCCCCCCACTCTATAAATACATGAGAAATCTATATAATCTCATACATCATTCTAAATCTAATACTAATTAAATTAATTAAAAATAACAATCTATCTAGTATCAGATCTACTATCAATAACAAACCACTAAACACTAACATCTCTATTTTAATTACTATGCTAAACTTCATAGGCCTTCCCCCCATAATAGGGTTTATACCTAAAATACTAACTATAATCAGCTCTAAACATATTTTCATTAATTTATCCCTTCTAATCTCCTCACTAATTCACTGCTATATATATATAACTCTTAGAAGTCAAATATTAATTACAAAACACATTAAAACAAAAATACTAACATTTAATAATAACAATACTAACTCTAATATCAATCTATCCATCATCAGCTCACTAATCACTATAACCATATTCCCTATATGAATTACAAATTAATAATTTTAAGATTTTAAGTTAAAAAAACTATATGCCTTCAAATCATAACTTATATATTATATTTAAATCTTATTTCAAAGAAATTAGTTAAAATTCAAATAACCTAAAATTGTCAATTTTAAATTACTAAAAGTATTTCTTTATACACCTTATTCTAACAATATTTACCTTAACACTAATATTAAAATCTTTATCAATTTTAAACACAAATAACCTTATCAATAAAGAAAAAAACTCCGCCTTTGAAAGAGGATTCTCTTATTTCTCATCACCACGATCCCCTTTTTCAATTCAATTCTTCAAAATCTTACTTCTATTCTTAATATTTGATATTGAAATTATTCTTGTTCTCCCATTTCCCCTATTCCATCATTTAAACTCAACCACTATATTAAGATGTTCCCTTATTATTCTATTAATCCTCTGTGGATTAATTTATGAATGATGAGAAGGAACTCTCAACTGAGTATAAATCTAATTAGTAGATTTATAGTTAAATTTATAACATTTACTTTGCAAGTAAAATTTACTACTAGTTTTATCTTTTTAAGAATAATAATTGTTTTCGACACAATTTAAGAATAATCTCTCTTAAATTAAAGTTAATTGAAGCCAAAAAAGAGGCTATCTATTGTTAATAGATTTAATGATTTTATTCCAATTGACCCTATATTTTATTTACTAAAATATTAGTCTTGTAAACTAACAAAGAAACCTTTCTAAGGTCATATCAAAAAAACTTTATTTATATACCTTAAATCTCCAAAATTTACATCCTTAATAGACTATTTTTTGAATGTTATTTATAAAAATATGATTTTTTACATCTTGATATATATTTATTACTACTAATCAACCTATAAAAAAAATCATATTTTTAACCATAACCATAATCTTAATGCTAAATTTACTATCTTTCTATCTTAAATCCACATGATTTCCAATCCTATACTACCTTCTAATAATTAGAGGCCTCCTAACTCTATTCATATATATATCTTCAATCAATCTTTATTTTCAAAAACACCTTTCCTTATCATACATTGCATACACTATCATATTTTTTTTAACTATAAAATTTTGCTTAATTAAAAACATTACAAACCAATCAACCCCTATATTAGAAAACCCTTATTTAAACATCTTTCATAACTTATTTAATTGTACATGAACAATCATTCTAACTACCTTACTGTTAATCCAAATAATCATCTTTATGGAATTATTAACTAATTTTCATAGACCAATTCGCTCTAACTACTAATGATAACAAATTATATTATTAAAACAAAATTTACCCCTCTCCCCTCCAACATCTCCTATTGATGAAATATAGGGTCTCTACTAGGACTATGCCTAAGTATTCAAATCCTATCAGGCATTTTTTTATCCCTTATATATAATAACGATGCCTCTCATAGATTCGATAGAATTATTCATACCATAAATAATATTAATATAGGATGATTAATTCGATTCATTCACGCCAATGGAGCATCCATATTCTTCTTAACCATATACCTTCACATCGGACGTAATATTTACTTTAAATCATATAATTTAAAATATGTGTGAATCTCAGGATTTATATCCTTACTTACACTATTTGCAACCTCCTTCCTCGGATACGTACTCCCTTGAGGGCAAATAAGCTATTGAGGAGCTACAGTTATTACTAACTTAATATCTTCTATCCCATACGCAGGAGAGACCCTCACCATATGAGTCTGAGGAAGATACTCAGTCAGAAAACCCACACTATCCCGATTTTTTTCTATTCATTTTATCCTACCTTTTATTCTTCTACTACTCTCCTCTATTCACATTATTTTTCTACATAATAAACAATCATCTAACCCCTTAGGCATTTCCCATTATGATAAAATCCCCTTCCACCCATTCTTTTCATGAAAAGATATTTTTGGTATTTTTATTACTCTAACTATACTTATAACCCTTTGTACTACCTACCCTTACATTTTCATAGATCCTGACAACTTCACAGAAGCCAACCCACTTAATACCCCTCCACACATTCAACCTGAATGATACTTCCTTTTTGCCTACTCTATTCTCCGTGTAATCCCTAATAAACTAGGGGGAGTATTAGCACTTTTAAGCTCAATTTTTATCCTAGCTATCCTTCCTTTAATCCAATATAACCCTGTAATAAACCCCGCAATTTACAAAACTCTCTTTAAATACTCTTTCTTTATATGAAGCTGAAATTTCATTTTATTAACTATATTAGGCTCCGCCCCAATTGAACCCCCATTCTCAAACTTATCTATCATCAGTGGGACTCTATACTTTGTTTTTTTCATATTATTATAATATATAAATAAAATTATACAGTAAATTTTATATATAAAATTTATATTTTTAAAAATAAATATAGCCTTTTTTTATATTTTTCACGGGAAATTTAATTTCTCGAACCTAAAAAGGCTAATTTTTTTGAAAAATTAACTTTTTTTAAGCTCATTATAAATAACAGAAAAAGTAAATACTACACTGTTTATGCAACATATTTTATCAAAGGCAGAAAACATGTTTCAAGCAAAAACAGACATCTCGAAGAGATCGTAATTATCCTTCCTTTCTATTCTCATCTTCAAATTTCAGATTTAACCAAAGTCAGTCATCTATTTATAGAGTATCACTAGTATATAGAATATACGGCCCTATTTTTCAATGTAATCTTGCATATTCAATAGGTGTATACATACCTTCGGCAAAGTACCGAAGGGTAAGGGGGCAAAAAAATGTTAAAAAAATGAATATATTCAACTAATCATAAAGATATTGGGACTCTATACTTTGTTTTTGCTTTATGAGCAGGTATATTAGGATATTAGGCACTTCTCTTAGCTTTCTAATTCGAAGTGAATTATCATCCCCATCTCCTCATAATTTAACTGTTAATTTATCATTTTAACATAAACAAACTTTATTCCTTTCGTACTAAAAATTCAAATATTTTTCTATAGATAGAAACCAACCTGGCTTACGCCGGTCTGAACTCAAATCATGTAATAAATCATAGGATGAACAATCCCCCTAACTAAACTTCTTCGCCTAATAGGTATATTAATTCAACATCGAGGTCGCAACCTACTTTAACAATAAGATCTATTCAAAGTAATTACGCTGTTATCCCTAGAGTATTTTCCTACTTTAAAAATAATACTCCATCAAAATAAAGTTACCCATTATTTTTCTATCTCCCCAATCAAATTTTTAAAAAAACACTTCAATCCTTTTAAAAATAAAAATTCACAGGGTCTTCTCGTCCCATATTATTATCTTAACCTTTTCATAAAAAAGTAAAATTCTACAACTTATTTTACATAAAGAAAGCCTCCATTAATTCATTCTCTTAGCTCTCATTTAAAAACTTATTTCAATACCTTCCTATAGTCAAAATACTATAGCAATTTAAAATCTTCATTGAGCAGAACCTACTTTTAAACATCACTAAAAAAAATGTTTTTGTTAAACAGTCGGAAACTATTTTTGCCGAATTCATAAAAATAATTTTTATATCATTATATACTAATATACCCATCATTAAATTTTAAACTAATCAATAAAATCATAAAAATATATATCTATCTTACACACCTACAACATATTAATTATTATATTAATCTGATAATTATAATCCTTTTTATGAACAATTATATTATACTTAATAAATTCAACACAAGACTTATCTCTTATATCTAAAATATAGTTACGATCTAATTCCAATTTAAACTAATAAATTTCTATAAAATTTATATTTTTAACCAAATATAAAAAATATGATTAACATTTTACTACTTTTTATAATTTAAAAATAATTTTTACACATTATCTCTCAAAATAAAAAAAACTCATTTTTTTTTGGGAAAAAATCATATTATTCATATATTAAACACCCCTTATACAAAAGGTAAAAAAAAATCTTTTTCTTAAAACAAATATTCCTTTACAGTACTCACTAAAAATTCCACTCTTCTTACATACATAATTAATTAATATAATTAAATTAAATATAATTATAATACCCTATTACAACTAATTAATTTTAATTTTATTTACACAAAAAAACAGTAATTTTACTACTTAGTATCAATGTAAATGATAAATCTTTCATATAGATTATATTTTCACCAATATTATATTTTATATATATATAAAATCACTTTCCAGTAATCTTACTTTGTTACGACTTGTCTCATAAAGAGAATGACGGGCAATATGTACACTTCTAATTCTAATTTTTCAAAAAATTATATTAAAATTATTTTACTATTAAATTTTTCTTAGTCTTATTTTACAATACCCCCTTGATAAATATAAATTAATATAATTTATTTCAATCTTTAGCATTAACTGCACCTTGACCTAATAACCCTTCAATTAATAATTACCTAAAAATAATTTTTAATATCTTTAAATAGAGATATACAAATTGTTACACTCTACAAGCTAAAATAAAATCCTAGCGTCAAATCTATTATAGAATAAATTCCTCTAAACTTTTTAAAAGCCGCCAATAATTTTTAGTTTCATGATTCTCACTTACTACTAAATTTTTAGTCCCCATAATAGGGTATCTAATCCTAGTCTTATACAAAACTAATAAATAAATCAAAATTTCTATACATTTATTATAATTAAAATTTCACCTTTCAATTATAACATTTTATAGTAACATATCTTACTCATATATATTATTATTATACCCTTAATATAGTATCATATCTCATGTATAACCGCTACTGCTGGCACATTAATTAGTTAATATTTATTATAATATACTTATATTTTTTTAATAAACACATATTTTTTTTTATGTCCATATCATATATATACATTACATATAAAATATATTATATATACTATACATATACCAATTATACATAATTTACACAACATGTTTAAATATATATTTATAATTAACTAAACAATAACTTATAATATATATATATATACATATATATATATATATATTATATATAATTTATATATAATATATATTAACATATATTAATTTTATATAAAAAAATAAAAACATTTTAAAAAATCTATTTTTTAAATTTATACAATAAAAATAATTTATTAAAATTATAAATTTGTTCATAATTTATTAAAATTATAAATTTGTTCATAATTTATTAAAATTATAAATTTGTTCATAATTAAATCGTATTATAAAATAATATTTTATTAAAATAAAAAATTATTTTATAATAAATTATTAATTTTATAATTTAATATTATATATAGATATATATATTTAAACATGTTTTTTAAGTAAAAAATTTTTTAAATTTTTTTTTAATATAAAATAGTTTAAAATCTCATCAGATTTTAAACTATTTAAAAATAACAGAAAAAGTAAATACTACACTGTTTATGCAACATATTTTATCAAAGGCAGAAAACATGTTTCAAGCAAAAACAGACATCTCGAAGAGATCGTAATTATCCTTCCTTTCTATTCTCATCTTCAAATTTCAGATTTAACCAAAGTCAGTCATCTATTTATAGAGTATCACTAGTATATAGAATATACGGCCCTATTTTTCAATGTAATCTTGCATATTCAATAGGTGTATACATACCTTCGGCAAAGTACCGAAGGGTAAGGGGGCAAAAAAATGTTAAAAAAATTCCATTTTTTTCATATTTTAGATAATAGACCATGACCCTTATTAATCTCCTTTAACGGATTAAATAGTATAACAAGTTTCTTACTTTTCCTAACAACTCATAATTTATATAGTAAGCTATTAAGCATTTTTAATATAATCATACTATTAACCTGTGCTACTCTATGATGACGGGATGTCCTTCGAGAAAGATACCTCCAAGGGCATCACACCTATAAAGTAATATCAATTATAAAAATAGGCATGGCCTTATTTATCATCAGAGAAATTATACTATTTAGTAGTTTTTTTTGAAGCTACTTCTACTCCTGTCTGGCTCCAGAGCCAGAAGTAGGTATAATCTGACCCCCAAATGGGATTTTACCCCTTAACCCCTTTGAAATTCCCCTTCTTAATACTTTAATCCTCCTAGGATCAGGAGCCACTGTTACATGAAGTCACTTTGCTTTTATTACCTCTAATTACAAAACATCTTTCATAACCCTCAAACTTACTATTGCATTAGGAATAATTTTCACTATTCTTCAATATATAGAATATAATATAAGACTATTTAATATCAATGATAGAGTTTACAGATCACTATTCTATATAATCACTGGCCTTCATGGCACTCATGTTATTATTGGTGCTATATTTATACTATTTAATCTCTATCGTATATACTTCAGCCAAATAAACCTTAACCATCATTTCAGTCTAGAGGCTAGAATCTGATATTGACATTTTGTAGATATCATCTGATTATACCTCTATACCTTTATATACTGATGGCACTTCTTCTTTATTAATATAAATAGTATATTTAACTTCCAATTAAAAAGTTTAAATTTAAATAAAGAAAACTTTACATAAGATTACTTCCCTTAAAGCTGCTAACTTTAAACAAATGCTTAGCATTTAATCTTTTATCTTATTTTTATAGTTTAACACAAAACATAGCTTTGAAAAAGCTAAAATAATTCTATTTTAAAAATATTTTTAGGAAAATATCCATCTTAACTATGAAAAAGTTAAATATTGACTATACTATAAAAACATATAACAAACATTGCTACTAATATATACCAAATACTTATAAATCTAACTATAAATTTCATCAAAAACACCTTCTTATGCCCATTAATAACCATTGCCCCTAACTTTTTAATCAATCCTCTCTCTAATATAAATTCCGCATTTATTGAAACAAACCCTAATCTTTGAAATACCCCTCTCACTACCTTTCTCTGTACTTCCATAAAATAAAATATTCTTCCTAAATAATGTCTTCGTAATATCCTTACCCCTGTAAAATAAATAAACACACCTATACCTAATATAAAAATAATTAGTCTTAACAATTTTAAAACCAACCCCATATACACCCCTTCAAATATATCTACCACTACTCAATTAACCCCTGCTCCCCCACATAATACAAAAATATAACATAACAATAAAGACTTAACTATTGAATCATTAACCCCAAACCCTCTAATTAATACTCCCTTTCTATATCTTATTACCCCTCAATATAATAACCGTATAAAGTATAACACAGTACACATCACACTTAACAAAACTACCCCTATAACAAACAAATTAAAATTTATTGAGACCACAATATCTAAAATTAGATCCTTAGAATAAAACCCGCTTATATATGGAAATCCTATCAATGATGCTCCACATACTATAAATACCCCCCCAACAACTCCATTTATTTTATAACAAACCCCATAATTTCGAATATCTTGACCACCTCATATTCTATGAATAAATACACCTGAACATAAAAATAATAACGCCTTATATAAAGCATGTATCAATAAATGATACAAACCAGCTACCTCTGAACCTACTAAAATTACAAAAATTATTAATCTCAACTGAGATATAGTTGATAAAGCAATAACCCTTTTAATATCCACCTCCACCAGAGCTATTACTCTAGATATTAACAAAGTAAATAAACACATTAATATAAATCACTTAAATACCACAGATGAGTTTCCTAAAAACACCCCAAACCGAACCATTAAATAAGCCCCCGCTGCTACTAAAGTAGAAGAATGAACCAAAGCTGACACCGGCGTAGGAGCCGCTATAGCTATAGGTAACCATACTCTAAAAGGCATTTGAGCTCTTTTTGTAAACCCCCCAAAAATTAACATGACTATTATCAAATTAGTAGATTCTTGCAAAAATACAGCACTAACCACGTCTATACTCCCTACACTCCCTATTATAACTACCCCGCCTAAAATTATACCTACATCCCCCATTCGATTTGATAACATAGTCACCATAGATCTAAAATTTCTTACTCTAGACTGATAATACGTAATCAATAAGTAAGAAGTAACTCCCAACCCATCCCATCCTATCATAATCATTCACATATTTATTCTAACTACCATAATGTATATAGAAAACACAAACCCTCTCAATAATAATATAAATAAAAATAAATTAGACTCATTCAGTATGTATCTCTTTCTATAATAAACCGTACAACTTATAATTAATCTAACTACCAATAAAAAAATAATTGAAACTCAATCTAAATATAAATACAAATTAAACCCTAAAATCCCCAATTTAAAAATTTCAATTTCTATTACACATACCATCCCCTTAACTAAAAACGTATAAGTTAAACCAACATATATAACTGTTAACATTCCAAATAAACTTATAATAGCATTAATCATACTTAGCAATATTATATTATCCTTAAAGTCACAATCTAAAATTTTTTTTAAACTAGCTAAATCTATAATAACCCTTCAATAAAAATTCGTACATTAAAAATATAGCCTAGTCTAGGAAACAATAATATAATTATCACTACTATACCCTTAAACTCCATCCCATTAAACCACAAATCAACCATCTTACCATGAGTAAGTCACATATACAAACATAAATTATAAGCCCCTACCAAAAAAACTAAACTAAAAATTAAAACTATATAAATAAATCTCATCCTAACTAAAGCAAATAATATAATAAATTCCATAAAAAATCCTATAAAAGGAGGAACCCCCATATTTATAAATACAAAAATAACCCATAATCAAAATACCCCTCCTAACAATCTTACAACACCTTTTATTACTATTATATTACGAGTACCTACTCGTTCATACATCCCTCCAACCAAATAAAATAACCCTCTTGCACTCAAACCATGAGCAATCATGCCTCCAAACCCTCCTATTACACCTATTATTCTAACTCTAACCATAGCCCCTATTATCAAACCTATATGTGCCACTGACGAATAGGCAATCATCCTCTTCACATCTATCTGACGTAAACATACCATACTAATAAGTATAGCCCCATATACACCTAAACCCCCCAAAATCCCCCGAACTTCTAAACCTACCATCAAAAAAGGAAATAATCGCAATATCCCAAACCCTCCTAATTTTAAAATTAGGCCAGCTAAAATTATAGAACCCTTAGTTGAAGCCTCAACATGAGCATATGGCAATCATATATGTAAACCATAAACAGGTAACTTCACTAAAAATATCAACAACATCACATCTCAAACCCCACTTCTACTAGTGCCTAATAAATCTACTCCTTTATACATAAACCCTGATTCTCCCTTAACTCACCCTATTAACATAACCACTAACATAATAAACGAACCAAAAAACGTAAACATTATCAAATAATATCTTGAAACTAAACGCTCCGCCCCTCTCCCTTCAACTATAATCAACACAAATAAAGGAATAAGCACCCCCTCAAATCTTATGTATATTATAATAACCCCTTTTGATAAAAAACATACTATCAATATAATCAACAATACCAAATCAACCGCCTTTCTTAAATAAAATCTTTCTCCAAAACATCTAGGTTTTATTATCAATAATAAAAAAACAACTCAACATCTCAATCACACTAAAATCAATCCTATTAAATCAAAATAAAACTCCCCTAAAACTATAGAATTACCGCTAATCACCCCCCCCAGCCCCTGAACTATAAATATAAACATATACAACACCAATACCCACAATAGATCAAATCTACTTTGAACAAATCCTCACATTATAATACTTACTAAAATAAATCTAAAAACCATCCTGTATTCAAACCATGTCCTCTCCTGTAATCATAACCCTAACCACTAATAAGATTAACCCTATTAAAGCCTCTAATACACTAAAAACTATAAACCCAACAATTTCCATTACTCCAAAAGAAGAATAACTAACAAGCAATATGAAAAACAAACCTATAACTAAAAACTCTAAAGAAATTAAAATTCTTAATATTCCAGTAGATAAAATTAAAATTCTTAATATTCCAGTAGATAAAATTAAAATTCTTAATACCAGATTAATAAAAAAAATTTTTCTTTTATTTTCAAAATAAATACTTAAATAGCTAATTAACCTAATATTTAATATTATAGACTATAAAACTATTCCTTTAAACTCAAAATTTAAAATGCTACACAACTAATATTATACAGTAAATTTTATATATAAAATTTATATTTTTAAAAATAAATATAGCCTTTTTTTATATTTTTCACGGGAAATTTAATTTCTCGAACCTAAAAAGGCTAATTTTTTTGAAAAATTAACTTTTTTTAAGCTCATTATAAATAACAGAAAAAGTAAATACTACACTGTTTATGCAACATATTTTATCAAAGGCAGAAAACATGTTTCAAGCAAAAACAGACATCTCGAAGAGATCGTAATTATCCTTCCTTTCTATTCTCATCTTCAAATTTCAGATTTAACCAAAGTCAGTCATCTATTTATAGAGTATCACTAGTATATAGAATATACGGCCCTATTTTTCAATGTAATCTTGCATATTCAATAGGTGTATACATACCTTCGGCAAAGTACCGAAGGGTAAGGGGGCAAAAAAATGTTAAAATAAAAAGAGGCTTAACCATAAATAAATTTACAATTTATTACCTTAATCGGACATCTTTTTATATTATTAATATTACCATAAAAATTACATAAAATATTAATAAGATTAAAGGCAAAACTCGCTTTCAAGTTAAACTTATTAAACTATCATACCGATAACGGGGGAAAGTCCCCCGTACCCAAATAATACTTATTAAAAATACTACCAACATTATTATTTCTACCTGAAAAAATATCAGAACTCTCAAATATGAAAAAAAAATCATATTACCGTATTCAGCTAAAAAAATCAAAGCAAAATTCAGTCCTCCATACTCTACATTAAATCCAGAAACTAACTCTGACTCTCCTTCCACAAAATCAAAGGGAGCTCGATTCAACTCAGCTATTATTACTAATACTCATAATACTATCAAACCCCAACAAAACACTATCAATCAAATAGAATTTTTAATAGTACCTTCAAAATTACCCAATCTATACCCTCCTCTTATAAACATTACTCTCATAAGAACAAATACTAAACATACCTCATAAGACACCGTCTGTACAACTCTTCGATATCTACCCATTAAAGCATAATTAGCATTTGAAGACCACCCTATTCCTAAAACTCCATATACTCTTAACCCTGAAAGCATAACTACCACTAGCATCTCATATACCCAATAATGCATATAAACATATCTAAATACAAATCATATTCTCCCTATCAAAAAAAATAATAAAAGAGGAAAACACATAAATAAACCCCCTCTTATATTAAACCCTAAATTATTTTCTTTTAAAAATAACTTAACTCCATCAGATAATGGCTGAATTAACCCTATAAATATAATTTTATTAGGCCCCTTTCGCAATTGTATATAGCCCAAAAGTTTCCGCTCTAATAAAGTAATAAAAGCAATTCTCAATATAACCATTATAAATAATATAATATACATTATTACTAAAAGCCTTGAGCTTATAGGAAGCTTAAATTCCTCACATTAATTTTATCTGCCATTTTAGTACACTACTAATTGATTATAAATCTTTTTTATATTCTAAATATAATGCACTATATCTGCCTAACTAGTCACAAACCTATCAGACCATATCTGTATCATAAATTTGCAATTTATAATTATAAGTCTAACTAAAATTACCCTCCCATCCTCTCAAACTTATCTATCATCAGTGGGACTCTATACTTTGTTTTTTTCATATTATTATAATATATAAATAAAATTATACAGTAAATTTTATATATAAAATTTATATTTTTAAAAATAAATATAGCCTTTTTTTATATTTTTCACGGGAAATTTAATTTCTCGAACCTAAAAAGGCTAATTTTTTTGAAAAATTAACTTTTTTTAAGCTCATTATAAATAACAGAAAAAGTAAATACTACACTGTTTATGCAACATATTTTATCAAAGGCAGAAAACATGTTTCAAGCAAAAACAGACATCTCGAAGAGATCGTAATTATCCTTCCTTTCTATTCTCATCTTCAAATTTCAGATTTAACCAAAGTCAGTCATCTATTTATAGAGTATCACTAGTATATAGAATATACGGCCCTATTTTTCAATGTAATCTTGCATATTCAATAGGTGTATACATACCTTCGGCAAAGTACCGAAGGGTAAGGGGGCAAAAAA